GGTCAAATACCTAGCGACAAACTCCTATCTTCCTTTCATTACAGTATTTCTGAACAAGTTCCTGGATAACAAGCCCAAGGGTTTTCTTATTGATGATATTGACGATAGTGACGATAGTGATGATAGTGACGATATCGACCGTGACCTTGATACGGAGCTGGAGCTTCTAACTATGATAAATGCGCTAACTATGGATATGATGCCGAAAATAGACCGATTTTATATCCCCCTTCAATTCGAATTAGCAAAAGCAATGTCTCCTTGCATAATATGGATTCCAAACATTCATGATCTGGATGTGAATGAGTCGAATTACTTATCCCTCGGTCTATTAGTGAACTATCTCTCCAGGGATTATGAAAGATGTTCTACTAGAAATATTCTTGTTATTGCTTCGACTCATATTCCCCAAAAAGTAGATCCCGCTCTAATAGCTCCGAATAAATTAAATACATGCATTAAGATACGAAGGCTTCTTATTCCACAACAACAAAAGCACTTTTTCACTCTTTCATATACTAGGGGATTTCACTTGGAAAAGAAGATGTTCCATACTAATGGATTCGGGTCCATAACTATGGGTTCCAATGTACGAGATCTTGTAGCACTTACCAATGAGGCCCTATCGATTAGTATTATACAAAAGAAATCCATTATAGACACTAATCTAATTAGATCTGCTCTTCATAGACAAACTTGGGATTTGCGATCCCAGGTAAGATCGGTTCAGGATCATGGGATCCTTTTCTATCAGATAGGGAGGGCTGTTTCACAAAATGTACTTCTAAGTAATTGCTCCATAGATCCTATATCTATCTATATGAAGAAGAAATCATGTAACGAGGGGGATTCTTATTTGTACAAATGGTATTTCGAACTTGGAACGAGCATGAAGAAATTAACGATACTTCTTTATCTTTTGAGTTGTTCTGCCGGATCGGTCGCTCAAGACCTTTGGTCTCTATCTGGACCTGAAGAAAAAAATGGGATCACTTCTTATGGACTCGTTGAGAATGATTCTGATCTAGTTCATGGCCTATTAGAAGTAGAGGGCGCTCTGGTGGGATCCTCGCGGACAGAAAAAGATTGCAGTCAGTTTGATAATGATCGAGTGACATTGCTTCTTCGGCCCGAACCAAGGAATCCCTTAAATATGATTCAAAATGGATCTTGTTCTATCGTTGATCAGAGATTTCTCTATGAAAAATATGAATCGGAGTTTGAAGAAGGGGAAGGAGTTATCGACCCGCAACAGATAGAGGAGGATTTATTCAATCACATAGTTTGGGCTCCTAGAATATGGCGCCCTTGGGGCTTTCTATTTGATTGTATCGAAAGGCCCAATGAATTGGGATTTCCCTATTGGGCCAGGTCATTTCGGGGCAAGCGGATCATTTATGATGAAGAGGATGAGCTTCAAGAGAATGATTCGGAGTTCTTGCAGGGTAGAACCATGCAGTACCAGACACGAGATAGATCTTCCAAAGAACAAGGTTTTTTTCGAATAAGCCAATTCATTTGGGACCCTGCGGATCCACTCTTTTTCCTATTCAAAGATCAGCTTTTTGTCTCTGTGTTTTCACATCGAGAATTCTTTGCAGATGAAGAGATGTCAGGGGGGCTTCTTACTTTCCAAACAGATCTTCCTACATCTATATATAAACGCTGGTTTATCAAGAATACGCAAGAAAAGCATTTCGAATTGTTGATTCATCGCCAGAGATGGCTTAGAACCAATAGTTCATTATCTAATGGATTTTTCCGTTCTAATACTCTATCCGAGAGTTATCAATATTTATCAAATCTGTTCCTATCTAACGGAACGCTATTGGATCAAATGACAAAGACATTGTTAAGAAAAAGATGGCTTTTCCCGGATGAAATGGTTGTTACTATCTGCTCCAATAACGAATCATTGGTTTAACTGAATAACGAAATAAAATAGATAGACCTTGCTTTCTCTTCGTCTCAAGTCGATGGATCTTCTCAATTGAAAGATCCCCTATATCGATAATACACATTCCAGTTGACCGAGCCTAATTCTAATTGTTTTGTTCCGAAGCAAAGATATCCACGGGGCGGTTTGTCCTATTCAGATATTCACGACCAAGAAGTACTGAATTCTCTTTCTTTTCGGATAGGCCCTGAAAGGGGAAGGAAGGTTGGAATGCCAACAGGCGTCTATTATTGAATTCACCCGACCCGAGAGTACAGTACCCATTGGGGGAACGTCCGGTGCCAAAGTCATTGAATGGGTAAGTCGCCAATCCCTAAAACGGACTATGTAATGTACTTTATCCGCTGGGTTACGTACGGGTGGGCATTTTACCAGAGGTTTCTATTGTATCAATCTACCCCTGTGTGATTCCTGTTGAAGCATATACTCGGGGGGGGGGGGGGGGGGGTCCAGGGCGGACGATTTCAAAACGGACTCCCCATTCATTAGATAGAGAAGATCACCAAGATTTCGTGATCCGCTGCCGAACTTATTCCAATTCAA